GATTAATTGTAAAAACAAATAAAGATATATATAGAAAAAAAAAAAGAAACAAATGGAAAGTTCTTATTCGAAGCGCCTCGTGATCGTCAACCAATTCTGTGCTTCAATATAATTACCAGGAGTAAGGGTTATAGCCTGTTTCCAATACTCAGCGGCTTGGGCGAACCAAGCCTCCGCCATTTCAGAATCTCCTTGTTGAATGGCCTGTTCTCCCCGGTCGGAATAGGCGGGTCAATTCCCTCCCTGAGAACCGTACTTGAGAGTTTCCTACCTCATACGGCTCGACAACCAACTCTTTTGTTTTGGTGTACCTGTCTTTTGTTTTGGTGTACCTGTTTTTTAACTTTAACCTACTTTCACTTTATATCTAATTGAATGTCTGATTGAATGAGATTTCTTATAGATATTCGGTTTTTCTTGTATTAAACAAAAGAGAGTAATTACATGAGTTTCAAACTTTAATTTTTATTTAATTAATATATTAATTAATATAATAAGTTTTATCTTTTCTCCTACCTTCAGAAAAAAAGGGGGCATGTCCACTGTTATTAGATATTAGAATTTTCTGAAAGGTAACTATCCCGCTTTCATATTAAAATTTATATAGAATCTTTGAAAAAGACTTTTTTTCATACTTCATAAAAAAGAAAAAGACTTACTGTCTTTAGGATCTGGTGCTACACCGCTGCTCAATACCTTAGGGGATCTACTCTATTACATAAGTAGATTCCGAAGATTTATCTCATATTATGATATAAATAAACAGCTCTTGTTGTATCGGTCCAAAACCTTTCCAATTGATCTTTACGGTGCTTCCTCTATCAATTAAATCTTTTTTATCCATAGAAGTATTTAGGCATATCCAGTCTTCACGTCATATTTCGATCTATGAAGTTTATTTATTTGCTACAGCTGATAAAAAACCGTTTTGTACGATGCTTATGTAGAAAGCCCTTTTTTGTGTTTCTAGTATTTCATTGACTAGCTGTTCGTTCTTTTTTTCTATAGTGGAGATAGTCGCACGTAATGACAGATCACAGCCATATTATTAAAAGCTTGTGGTAAAAAGGGGTTTCGTTCTAATGCCCGAAAATAATATTCTAAAGCTTTGGTATGTTCCCCATTACTTGTGTGGATAAGGCCTATATTATAGAGTATATAACTTCGATCATAGGGGTCAATTTCGAGGCGCATAGCTTCATAATAATTCTGTAATGCTTCCGCATAATTTCCTTCAGATTGAGCCGACATCCGTTACGGTCGTCATTCGCTTTAACGAATTCTCCGTTTCAGAACCGTATGTGAGATTTTCATCTCATACGGCTCCTCCTTTAGGTGCATAATGAAAATAATATATGGAAAAATTTGATGTCATTATGAACTAAGCGGGGCTAATGTTTTTACAAGAAATCCCTAGCCAACCTTCTTGCAAAAGATCTTTTCTTACTACCAAGTGGGTTCATGCTAGATAAAAATAAAAAAGGAAACTCTAAAAATTTCTTTGTTCTCAACGCCCCTAAATTTCCAGGAATTAGTCACTTCAACAGTCTTCAATGGTTATACGGGTATCCAAAGTACGAACGAGATGGATGTTTATTGTTCCAACCATTTTAATTAGTCCCAATCCCAAAGAAGAAGAATAAAGAAAAGGAATAATTTTGAAGAAAGTTTTCGTGTTGTTGATTTCTCGGCGTAGTGCTTCTTCCCCTATGCCTCCTATTCGTATATTGTATTAGTGTAGTAGGATTGATCTGTAATACGGGAACCATAGGTAAAAACCTTTTGCTCAATACTAGAATTCACAATTGAAGCATCTAAGGCTGCATTAATCGTGGATACATGACAGAAGGGATTGCTTTTTTTATATTATAAACTTCACCTTCAAAAGCGTAGATTTTTTTCAATACTCGTTTTTCTTTCTATTCCAAATCGGCGAGAAATAAAAAAAATAATGATAATCAAATCGCACCATCTCTGTAATAAGTAAATGCCTCCTTTTCTCCGGAAGTTGTCGGAATGACTCGTAATAAGATATCGGCTACAATTGTAAAGGTTTTATCAATAAAATTTCCATTTATACGCGATCTTGGCATAGGTAGTAATCCATTCTTTAACTCTTTTTATTTCCTTTACCTTTTCTTTTGTAAAAAAATTTTCTCACAAACAAAGGAATTGTATAGTACGAACTAACATAAAAGCGGACTCATTAAAATAAAAAAACCTTCTATCTACTTCCAATTTTTTCCGGTCAAAAGGGGTATCTATTAACAATAATCTAAAAAACGATGAATAACTCGCTATTCACCCAGGTACTCAGTCATAATCCTGTTGTCGGAGAGATGGCCGAGTGGTTGAAGGCGTAACATTGGAACTGTTATGTAGGCTTTTGTTTACCGAGGGTTCGAATCCCTCTCTTTCCGTACTTTCAACTAATTCACCAATCTTACGTGATTGACCACAATGTATCAAATAAAATAAAAAAGAATAGATATAAAATCTACCTTGTTTTGATTTTTAAATAGATTCTCTATTCCTAATTTCTTTGATATGGAAAATGCTGGGAAGAGCAAACAAGGGATCCAAATCTCCCTACCAATCTATGATACATGAATAGGAAAAAAATTCCCCGACAAAATTCCTTACCTTGTGCCTTTTTTTTTATCAAAAAAGAGGGCGAGGGGGAGTTGTCCGAACTCTTGTTTTTAGTTCTTTTTTTTTTACTTAAGTTAGGTTTATTAAGTCTGTCGAGAGTAATATTCTACGACAAGCAATTCATTTATTTTCAAACCGACGCATTTCCTATCTATTATTTGATTGACTAACCCTTCATATTGGAATGTGTGAAGAGTCAGATGGTTTGGCAATTCCTCGGGGGCAGATGAATCAAGAAGATTTTGAACCAAAGTTCTAGAGTTTTGTTCATCCTTCACTGTAATAATATCTCGGGGTTTGCAGCGATAACTTGGTATATCAACTATATGACCATTAACTAAAATATGTCCATGGTTAACTAATTGGCGCGCTTGAGGAATAGTCAAAGCCATACCCAATCTAAAAAGGATGTTATCCAAACGCATTTCAAGTAATTGTAGTAAAACTTGACCTGTTGACCCCTTGGCTTTTCCGGCGATACGAACATATTTAAGTAATTGGCGTTCTGTAAGACCATAATGAAAACGCAATTTTTGTTTTTCTTCTAAACGAATACGATATTGAGATTTTTTTCCGGAGCGTGATTGGTTTCTAAGATCACTTCCTGCCCTAGGCCTTTTACTAGTTAGTCCCGGTAAAGCCCCCAGACGGCGTATTTTTTTAAAACGAGGCCCTCGGTAACGTGACATAAAGACTCCTTTTTTTATTGAAATTGTACAAAACTAAACAAAATTAAAACTGAACTAAATGATAATGATAAATGAAGTGAAATCCACTCCAATAAACTATTGGAATACAAAGAGTAAGAAGATATATTCTCTCAATATACAGATTTTTTTTATTGTATATACAATATATATAAATAAAATAAATCACAAAAATTTTCTTTTATTTTCTTGATTTATTTTGCAAAGATCTAACCCTTTTACCCAATATATATTCCTATATGGAAGTTTATATGACATTTTATATGACATAATATAAATGGAGTGGTAACTCTGGGAAAAAGGTGAAAGAAGTCTTTTCAATCTTCTTTGATTTTGAAAGTACAGTAAAAATAATGTAAAAAAACGAAAAAAAATATGGAAAAGCCGGCTATCGGAATCGAACCGATGACCATCGCATTACAAATGCGATGCTCTAACCTCTGAGCTAAGCGGGCTCAATTTGCGCGTGCATACAAATTCACTAAACTACTAGATCGTATCAATTAACTATTCTATTCATATTTTTCCTTATCTATTTAGAATTAATTAATCATATTCTATATATTCTAGAACAGAATATAGCTCAAATAAATAGTGACTATCATTAAATAAATAAAACATAACCTTAATTAATAGAATATAGCAATATATCGACTTTATAATTTTGATTTCATTAGTTTATAAATAAAAAATCCGAAGTAGACTTATAATCTTTTTCCGCTGCACATTGTAGAATTCTAAGTTTCAATAATAATCATAAATTTCTTTTCTCTTTTCATGGAAGTAAAAAAAAAAAGAGAATCGACCGTTCGACTTTTTATTAAAATTTAAGACAAAGATGAGAAAAGGAAGAACATATATATGTTATGTAATATATAATCATATTGAATTGCAAATACAAAAATGATAGAATCTTTGTTGATTAGACTAAATAAATATGGATTGGGCTAAAAAAAATGAAAGAAGATACCAAAGAAATAAAATAAGTATCTATATGTAATGAATTCCAAGGTTTCGGCATAAGAAAAAGTGGAAAGACATAAAAATGAGATCCTAATCTCAAAGCAAAAAAGGGGATATGGCGGAATCGGTAGACGCTACGGACTTAATTGGATTGAGCCTTGGTATGGAAACCTACTAAGTGAGAACTTTCAAATTCAGAGAAACCCTGGAATTAACAATGGGCAATCCTGAGCCAAATCCTGGTTTACGCGAACAAACCTGAGTTTAGAAGGCGAGAAAAAAGGGATAGGTGCAGAGACTCAATGGAAGCTGTTCTAACAAATGGAGTTCACTACCTTGTGTTGATAAAGGAATCCTTCGATCCAAACTTCAAATCAAAAAGGATGAAGGATAAAAACCTATTTTGTCTAAATATATTTTGTCTAAATATAGGTAACACAAAACGATCGTCAAAAATGACGACCTGAATCTCGATTTCTATTTTTTTTTATAAAAAAAAATAGAAATGTTGTGAATCAATTCGAAGTTTAAGAAAAAATTGAATATTCATTGATCAAATGATTCACTTCATAGTCTGATAGATCCTTGGTGGAACTTATTAATCGGACGAGAATAAAGATAGAGTCCCATTCTACATGTCAATACTGACAACAATGAAATTTATAGTAAGATGAAAAT